CATATATTCACGAAAGATTTATACCTACTCTTAGCTCAGAGAGTAAGAGATTAATTAGAGTCTCCTTCATATTACTTCTTTTTCATATTCTAAATGGATGACATTCCCTTTCCTTTCTTAATTGAATTGTCTTTTTATTAGTCCATTTCTAAGAAAAAGACAATTCAATTAAGAATTCCGTTGGGATGCTCCAATTTTGAAGATACTTAGTTCAAATTATTCGGGTGAATAGAATGAACAAAACAAAAAGAGTTACACATCATGAATTTTGTACCACAGATATGAATAAAGCATATACCTCCAGACATCTAGCTGAATAAGCGATCCATACTGGATAATGAATATCTGTATCAACCTATATTTTCAACCCGTAGAATAGATATTCACTATAAATGAATTATGTGCCAGGAACCAGATTTGAACTGGTGACACGAGGATTTTCAGTCCTCTGCTCTACCATCTGAGCTATCCCGACCCTTCTCACCGCATCATCCTTATTTTTACTCGAATACTTCGGTCTATGTTAATTAAAAAGACTAACAAAAAGATTACAAAGTTTTATTCCGGCTCTGCCTTTTTGTGTTTGTGAAGATTCACAACCAAGACTTTAGAAATAAGTTTCAATACGAGTAAATAGTATGGATTTTTAATGATTAACAATGATTAAAAGATTAAAAAAAGGTATTCTGTTCTCAAAGATGTTAATTTGTACGTGTATCATAAGATACTATATGTGATAAAAAAAGCATTTTGTTCAGATCCATTTGTGAAAGAGTAGAAGGTATGAGAAAGAAAACAAATTTTGAAACGTTAACGAAAAGAGAGAATCAGAAGAATAATAATAAGGGAATCGGAGTCAAAGAGGCTTTTTTGGGGATAGAGGGACTTGAACCCTCACGATTTCTAAAGTCGACGGATTTTCCTCTTACTCTAAATTTCATTGTTGTCGATATTAACACGTAGAACGGGACTCTATCTTTATTCTCGTCCGATAGTTTCTTAAAAGAAAAGATGTATCGTACCTGGGGGTCAATAATTTGATCAACTAATCTAAATATTAGATTATTTTTTTTTCAACTTGGAATACATTAACAACAATTATCTTATTTGTTATAGAATTTTTTGTTAGTTGTTATTTAATATAACAAGAATCAAATATAACAAAATCAAAATACAGAATCAGGTCATCATTAATTATTTGAAATAGTATTTCAATCAATTTCAGCATATACACTATATATACGTATGTATATACCTTTTTATCCTATCGGGATTGGGAGTTGGGACGGAAGGATGCCTTTCCTAAGAAAGGCGGTCAACCGAGCCCCATTTGTTAGATGTTAGAACATCTTCCATTGAGTCTCTGCACCTATCCCCTTGTTTTAGTTTTATTCCCGGTTTCTGAACCTTTCTTTGTTTTAGGTTTTAGGATTTGGCTCAGGATTGCCCTTTTTTAATTCCAGGGTTTCTCTGAATTTGAAAGTTATTCACTTAGTAAGTTTCCATACCAAGGCTCAATCCAATTAAGTCCGTAGCGTCTACCAATTTCGCCATATCCCCTTTCTTTATATCTCATTATTGCAATTCTATTCTATTTTTTTTGTCTATCCTCTCCTCTTGAATATCTTTAAAGAGGAACCCTATTTCCATTTTTTGTGCAATCAGAAATAATTCTATCATTTCGATATCCTCAATTCAATATGTATGTATATACACCACGTATTAGATATGCCCTTGCTTCCCTTTTTTCGGGGGAACTTTGAATACTCGAAGGATCGCTTCTTTACTTTACTTTGTTTTTTTTTTAGAATCAAAAAGTTTTACAAATTCAAAGATAAAAAGATAAGTAGTATTCTATGTAAATTGAAACGAAAGTTCAATTAAAGTACCATTATACTATATAAGATAGATAAAAGATTACTATTAAAAGAGAGGGTAATATAATAAAAGTAATATGAAGTGAAGTATAACTGAAGTCGAGACTATCAATTTCTAGCATCAAGTTCTAGTATAAGAATAATAAATTGAAAATTGACAAAGAGCTATTGGAATATTTCTTTACAATTCTAGAAGCCTTTGTTTACTTGAGTTCCTATACATATAATAATTGTTCTTATTTTAGCCCGCTTAGCTCAGAGGTTAGAGCATCGCATTTGTAATGCGATGGTCATCGGTTCGATTCCGATAGCCGGCTTTTGTCAATTTGGTTGATTTTTTACAATGTCCTTTTTGTTTTGAAAGATTTTATTTGAAAGAAAAGAGTATTGAAAAGGCCTCTCTTCCCTTTTTTCAAAGGGTCCCCGATCCAGTATAAATAGATATTATGTAGTTAGCAATTGCATTGCTAATAATTTTGCATTTTTCTTCAATTCATCATTTTGACTTGAAGAAAAATGAGAGTCGTTAAATCTTCGCAGAATAAATTCGGGACTTCTTACTAACTATATAGACCTTTACCTTTCTTTAATACCAATACCCTTTAGTTTATATAGAGATCTAT